TATTCTAATATTTATATCTATTATTAATATTAGAATAGATATTATTATGATTATTATGAGACTCAATAGTATTATAGAGTATAGGTCTAGATTCTAGCTACAGTAAGGTAGACTATCAAGTATAAAGCGGGTAGCGGGAATCGAACCCGCATCGTTAGCTTGGAAGGCTAGGGGTTATAGTCGACGTTGATTCATCATTTTTAACGTCTCTAATTCAAAACCGAATATGAAACTTTACTTTCATTCGGCTCCTTTATAGAATATGGATAAATTACTCGATATAAGACGTGAACAAAATAAATAAAAAAAAACTAATAAAATAAAAAATTCGACCCATAACATCTATGTCAGCTTTTTTGTCTTAATTAATGCATTCAAAACAACTCGCTTTCTAGATGATCCCTCTAGAAGAGGGTGGTTTTAACAATCTTTCTAGTTACTTCGTTCTCTATTTCTATTTGAGAGAATCTTTAGGAAACGGATTTTGTTTCCACCGAGATAAAACAATATGTCGATGTCTCTAGTAAACCAAAAACATCATTTAATGGCTCTTTTGCTTCAATCTCCCCTAATCTCCCCTATACAAATCAAAAAAATTGAAGATTTAGTTACGATTAGAAATAAACTTTTTTTATCTTTATCCATAGATTCTTTTACGCATTCAATTGGAAGTATTGATCCAATTTTTAAAAATTATGTTTCGTAATTTAATTTCATAATCCAAATTTGCAATTTCTAATTGACTCTTGGATACAAATCACGAGAATGTATGTTCTTCCTCAAGTCTTTCATTGAGACATTGAGAGGTAAGGGATTAAATCCTTTTAAGAAATAAAGTTTTTTGATTGGAATATGAATCAAACCGAAGGACCCCTTAATAATTAAGGGAATTAATAGAACGAATCACACTTTTACCACTAAACTATACCCGCTACGATGCAATTATCGTATATAAATGGACTTTTTGTCGAGCAAGAGAATCGGACGAAATTAATATAGAATCAGAAAAGAATCGTGCAAATTTAAGCCTTGGAGTATTTTGTTAGGGGACTTAATGGTATTAGGAAATGAGAAATGAGGACTCATTTAAATAGCTAAAAAAAAAGTTCTTTCTTCATTTGGAGGATTTTTGACGGATACGAATCGACACAACTACTAAAATTCAAAAAATGAATTGTGCAAGAATCCATATTTTTTTTTCTTTTTTTTTTTCCAATAAAGTAAATAGAAATAAAAAAATATAAAAAAATAACACTTTTATTCTATATGATAGAACCGAAAACAGTTCTACTTCTGATTGTTTTTGTTCCAATAACAAGCATTTTCAAATCAAATAAATTATTTTTTTCCTACTACGATTCATGGGAACAAAAAAAGGCCCCGGCTAAGTACTGACCGGGGCCAGGCCGTGGAAATAAAAAAAGGGTATTCTTATCTATTATTTTATATAGAATCAAAGAAGTATTTTTTTTTCTAAATATCAATTATTAGAATTATATATATATTGATTTCTATTGATTATATATTAAGTTGGAGATATCTCTTTGAAGGCTTTTCTTTATCTAAATATCTAAATGAAAATGGAATCGCTGATATGATAAAAGTTATATAAGTCTAAAAAAGTGAGATAATAAAATATATAAATAAAATATATAGTAATTAATAATTAGAGAAAAATAGATAAAAAAGAGTTTTTTTCACACCTTACGTTTTGTGTAATGTAACGTATTAATTATCCTTTTTTCAATTGGGAGAGATGGCTGAGTGGACTAAAGCGTCGGATTGCTAATCCGTTGTACGAGTAATTCGTACCGAGGGTTCGAATCCCTCTCTTTCCGTTTCCGTTGATGGCTTGGTATTTTATTTATCTTTCGAATTTATCGAACCTCCCTCTCCTTTTTTTTGAATAGTTAAAGATGTGGAATAGATAAAATAAAAAAAAAAAGAACTTTAAAAAATCAAACAAGGAAAAAAACCTTATTTGAATTCTTCACGTCCGGGATTACGTCCTGGATCATTAGATAGGAATCCGAAGATGAAGAGAGAAACAAAAAATATCACTACTGTGTAAACAAAGAGTTTGAGAGTAAGCATTACACAATCTCCAAGATCATTTTTTTTTTTGGGGGGGGGTTGGGAAAAAAGAGAATAGGTTCTCTGTTTTTATACGACATATTCTATATATTATATTCTATTTTGACACCAATAAATGAAGTTCTTTCTAGAAATAGAAAAGAATGTTCAGAAATTCATTTGGAATAAGAGTCGAGTCTTTCATTACCAAAAATTTGATTTCATACCCACAATTAGATATTGTGATTGTGGGAGACTCTAATAGGTTCTTTTCAATGGAGGGGAAAAAAGGCCAGAATGAGGAAATGTGGTGCTCCAGATTTATCACGGCTATACAAGAATTTCAATGTTTGAATTGAGAGTTCATATTGTAAGACTTATCTGATCTTATCAATTGTTAGATGTTAGAATTTTTTTTGCTTCAATAGATCATGAATTTTTTTAGGACAGTATTAAAGAGTTTATCGAAAACTAACAGCAGCTTGCCAAACAAAAGCTAAGAGAAAAAAGAACAAAGGGATTACTGGCATAACATCCACGATTGGATTCAAAAAAGCGTATGCTTCGGGCAATTTGGCGAAGAAAATACTGTTTGAATAAAAGTCAGAATTAAGACAGATACAGACCATACTAAAGATATTAAGCATACCAAATATTTTTTTTCTTGAATGAAGCTAATTAGATTTTGATTGAGTTCTTAAATATATTATTGATATAAAAATAAATAAAAAAGAAATAAAGTCAGGGAGACCTTTAACCCCTTCTTTTTAAACTTAAACCCACCCAATCAAAAATTCTTCAATTCTGAAAAAGAATAGAAGAAATCATACTTTCATACAATATGTTAATTGAATTATATATTATGATCAATAAATTCCGTTTCATTCTAATTCTATATCTACATAGATTAAAAGATTAAAATCGTAGCAACAATTTAATCTATTTCATAGATATTTCTATTTGAACTGGAATTGACGAACAACCAATACCAATATTAATGTCTAGTAGAGTCGACTAGAAATGGGGCGTGGCCAAGCGGTAAGGCAACGGGTTTTGGTCCCGCTATTCGGAGGTTCGAATCCTTCCGTCCCAGAGCATGTCCCTTATCCATTTTATATATTTTATTATATATTAGAAGAATTCCTTCTTGAACAATCTTCTGTTTCTAATAAATCTGATTCTTGTTTCTTATTTGTAATGATTTTTCTCTAAATAATATTCACAAATTTTATTGAGTTCAAATAAGCGCAGATGGGATTTAATCTGTGCGTGATCCAGAAAAGATGGAAACATAGATCAAAAATCTTTGAATTCACAAAAATTGATTTGTTTTTCGATCTATCTATTTGTCTTAAATCATTGATGGTTTAAATGGTTTAATCTGTATCTCTCTTATGATGATAAAATGTGGTCTTTACTCTAAAACTTTATTCAAATAATGATATCGAAATAGGAATTTTTTCAATTTAATCTTTTTAATGATTTCTTCTGAGTCCTTGGTACTTGAAGAAGGGCAAGATTGGCAAATCTATCCTATCGAGTCACTTGAGAATGCGGATTCAAAAAGAATTTATTTATTCGTATTCATCTTATTTCTAACATTTTCTAACATTATATTATAAAAATACACATTGCATTCATACAATAAAATAGGGGGTTAAATTGAATTTTTTCTGACAAAGTGTCAGAAACAGTCCATTCATATAGAAGAAAAAAGTATGGATTACTATGTAACGATTGAACCAATGACTATGACTATTCATGATTTCATAATTGAATCAATTACATACCGGTTCTAAACTAAAGGAATGTTATGGTAAAACTTCGTTTGAAACGATGTGGTAGAAAGCAACGTGTGACTTGAAGGACATGATCCACTGTGGATTCTTACATCCGCCATTTTTTTATATAGAAATATAGAAATGAAGGTGCTCTTGGCTCGACATCGTTTGATCCGTTACATATGAGAACCCTTATTTTTTATTCGGTTGGAATGTAAAATGAAAATAGTATATGATGGAGCTCGAGTAGAAAGTATTGATTTATTTCTCAGGGGCGGGGATCTAGGGTTAGTGCCAATCAATAAGTTGGAACAACTTTGTAAATATGTAAATATATTCTCAATATAGAAATTGAAAGGATCCAATTCGAGCAAGTTTCAAATACAATCAAATACAAAAAGTAAAGTTTGTTTGAATTGGTAAAAATCTTTTGATCAAAGCAAAAAGTGTATCCCGCGGAAATAAACCGTTCATATGATTCTTTGATAGAAAGAAATCACAAAAAAATGTTATGTTGCTACCATTTTGAAATGATTAAAGATCACCGAAGTAATGTCTAAACCCAATGATTCAAGATAAAGCTAAAGATTTTGGAACAAGGAAATACCCCTTTCAATTGTCTCAACAACTAGATCAGAATGAAGAATCAAAATAGATTCTAAAAAGGAAAATAAATAAGGGGGTTAGAGACCACTCAATAAATATAAATAAAATGCATAAAGGTTTTTCTTTGAGCTATTTAAGAGTTATCCAACTTGAGTTAGGGGGTACAAATGATTTTTTTTCGGTAAATCTTTTTCGGGAAAGAAAAATAAAAAAAAAAAAGGATTTCAATCATAGTCTAATAGTCTAATTGATTTGATGATTTTATGGAGCTATTTTACATTCTAATTCTATACAGAGACATAACTTTGAATCAAATTATTTTTCTCGAGCCGTACGAGGAGAAAACTTCTTATACGTTTCTAGGGGGGGTATTATTTATCTATACCTATCCCAATGAGCCATTTATCGAATCATTGCAATTGATGTTCGATCCCGAAGAGAAGGAAGAGATCTTCGAAAAGTTGGTTTTTATGATCCGATAAAGAATCAGACCTATTTAAATGTTTCTGCTATTTTGTATTTCCTTGAAAAAGGTGCTCAACCTACAGGAACTGTTCACGATATTTCAAAAAAAGCGGGGTTTTTACAGAACTTTGCTTTAACCAAAACCAAACTAGATTAATGAAATAAAAAAAAAAGAGGGTGTGGGTGATTTGTATATAATATAATTTCCCCCCCCCCCTTTTTTTTTTTCTCTTACTCTATTCATATTTATTTATTTTTTCTACCATAGAATGACGTGTTCTATAACTAAAAAAATCTATTTTATTGGTAGAAATTGATATAAGATTGATATAAAACGGATAGACATTAAATGAATATTAGAAATAATCTAATATAATATATAATAAAAAGAAAAAAGAATAAAAAAAAATTGAAGCGATTAATTCAATTTTTTTTATTCTTTTATCAACATTCATATTGACAACAGTATATCAAACAAATATAATCTGATCGTGGAGAAATGGGTCTATTTATCTCCGGTCCATAGGTTTTGTTTTTTATTTCATTCAAATAGAATTTGATTGAAATAAAAATATTATTATTAGAATTATTATATTAGAATTATAACAAAATACTATATATATATATTATATATATATTATATATATAATATATTATATATAGTATATATAATAATTCTAATATAATATATAATAAAAAATGCAATTCATTTTTATGTTCAGAATCGATTATAAATTTTTTTTATTTCGTTTCTTGCTAATTTAATGTTTTGATTGTGTCGTGTAATTCAATTTCTTTATTTATTTGATTCCGATTGTATCTACACACCCTAATTATTTTATTTGGGTTGCTAACTCAATGGCAGAGTATTCGGCTTTTAAGTGCGGCTAGCATCTTTTACACATTTGTATGAAGCAAGTGATTCGTCCATACCATCAGTAGGGTTTGTACGACCGCGACTGATCCTGAAAGGAATGAATGGAAAAAATAGCATGTCGTATCAGTGGAGAATTCTGAAAATATTTCATTTTTACCCGAGCGGTTCAAAATCTTATTTGAATTCTTGACACGGAAAAAATTCAATTTTGTCGAGTAAATAAATGGATAGAGCCTCGCGGCTTCAATATTATTATAAGGAAACAAAATAAGCAACGAGCTTTTGTTCTTAATTTGAATGCTTTATTTCTCGATCTAATTAGATGTTAAAAATTTCTTAGGGCCTGATTCGAGAAATTCTTTTCCCATAAGTGGATTTTCTATTTTTTTTTTTTAACGAGTCCTAATTATTAGCTATTCCCCGTTATGGAGTGGAGATGAATGTGTAGAAGAAGCAGTATATTGATAAAGAGATTTTTTTCCAAAATCAAAAGAGCGATTGGCTTGAAAAAAATAAAGGATTTCTGATCATCTTGTTATCCTATAAGGAACATAAACCAATTAGATGGAAAAAGAGAAGATAGAGAATCTGTTGATGAATTTAACCTATTTACGAGGTATCTATTCTTTTCTTACTATAATAAATACCTTGTTTTTACTGTATCGTACTATGTATCATTTGATAACCCAATAAAAAAAATCTCCTGTCTTTTCTAATTTTAAATGGAAGAATTTCAAAGATATTTTAAACTAGATAAATCTCGGCAACATGACTTCCTATACCCGCTTATCTTTAGAGAGTATATTTATGCACTTGCTCATGATCATGCTTTAAATAGATCTATTTTGTTGGAAAATGCAGGTTATGACAATAAATATAGTTTACTAATTGTAAAACGTTTACTTCCTCGAATGGATCAACAGAATCATTTGATTATTTCCGCTAATGATTCTAACCAAAATCTTTTTTTTAGGTACAACAAGAATTTTTATTTTCAACTGATATTAGAGGGACTTGCTGTTATTGTGGAAATTCCATTTTCCCTACGATTTATATCTTCCTTAGAAAGGTCTGAAATAGTCAAATTTCAGAATTTACGATCAATTCATTCAATATTTCCCTTTTTAGAAGATAAATTCTCACATTTTAATTATGTGTCAGCTGTACTAATACCCTACCCCATCCACCTGGAAATCTTGGTTCAAATTCTTCGTCACTGGGCAAAAGATGCCTCTTCTTTGCATTTATTACGGTTCTTTCTTCACGAGTATTGTAATTGCCATAGTCTTATTACTCTAAAGAGATCCATTTCCATTTTTTCAAAGAGTAATCCAAGATTATTCTTGTTCCTATATAATTCTCATGTATGTGAATATGAATCCATCTTTCTTTTTCTCCGTAAACAAGCTTCTCATTTACGATCAACATCCTCTCGGATTCTTTTTGAGCGAATCTATTTCTATGGAAAAATAGACTATATTTCAAAAGTCTTTGTTAATGATTTTCAAGCCATTTTATGCTTATTGAAAGATCCCTTCGTGCATTATGTTAGATATCAAGGAAAATCCATTTTTGTTGCAAAAGCTACGCCTTTTCTGATGAATAAATGGAAATATTACCTTGTCAATTTATGTCAATGTCATTTTTATGCGTGGTCTCAACCAGAAGGGGTCTATGTAAACCAATTATCCAAGCATT